TCTTTCGTATTCCTTTTTTTCTATTTTTAGAATTATAGAGTGGGGATTGGACTGAACAATTTAAAAATGAGAATGATGAATCTAAAGATTTATGGAATTATGAAAGGCGGAAAGATCCTTCTGATCGAGTCATATCATTCCATTATATTGACAATTTCAAAAAACTGTTCATACTATGAACATAGTATAATGGCGGTTGGGCAAGTATGCCCCCATCGTCTAGTGGTTCAGGACATCTCTCTTTCAAGGAGGCAGCGGGGATTCGACTTCCCCTGGGGGTAGGGTTAGGGTACTACGAAAGGAAGTTGATCGTGGATTATCAATAAGGACTTAAATTTATTTTTCCTGGGTCGATGCCCGAGCGGTTAATGGGGACGGACTGTAAATTCGTTGGCAATATGTCTACGCTGGTTCAAATCCAGCTCGGCCCAATAATTCGCCGATCCACCATGAAATGATGTAACCGTTTGTTGTTCTCCGGAAATGCCCAATGAACTTTGATACACAAGAATCAAAATCTGCTACATCCCTACCACTATTTATTTTATTACGTATTTTTTCCACAAATTCAGATGTTGCTAATGATCTAGATTCATATCAAGATCTGGAAGTATAAAGTCTAAATAAAAAGAGACTCTTTTTTTATTTTCATTGATTTATTAAAAGATTTATTTTCAATCGATTTGGAAATAACAAACAGATTACTAGTAATCCGTGTAGATCTCGCTAAAGTGTATATCCATATAAATAAAAATCTCAATATCAATATATTAGTCCCGCCTCTGCCAGTTAGAACAAGACAATTCTAATCTAAAATCGAAATAGAAAAAAAAGGTTTGAATGAAATCGTAAGAATATGCATGCTGTACACTTTTTTCCTGGGATTGTAGTTCAATTGGTCAGAGCACCGCCCTGTCAAGGCGGAAGCTGCGGGTTCGAGCCCCGTCAGTCCCGATGGATAGAAATCCAATAAAAAGATACATCAATTCATTTCTTCTGTGAAAGGGAATCAAAATAACAAACATAATCTCATTCCTAACAGGGATCTCTCTTTTCTTTTTTTTTTTCTTTTTTTCGTTTCACATTTCATTTCTCATCAAACAAATAGGGTAATTTCCATTTCTTCAACTAATACTGATTGATGAAAAAGAAACATATGTGGATTAGCACAATTATTAGTATAGTAGCGTCGTATTCAGGATTCCAAGAGAAAGAGATACTGTACTACTAGACCTGGCTTTTTCGATTACTCCCGATCTGTGTAATAAAATATAGTACTATAGAATATGTTTACAGCAAACACACACAAATGGAATTTGCACGATACAAAAAAAGGGAGTTCCTTTGATTTTGATAGAACACTTTAGGATTCAAAGTTTATCCTATTACTAATCGAAGGATGAGAATATTAAAAAAAAAAGTAAAGGAATCCTTTTTGCTTTTTGATTGGATCAGAAATCAATTTTTGAATTTGGTATGGATAAAAGATCTTCCTATGTTATACTATTCAATTCTTGACGATGAATCGATTTGATAGTTCAGATATTGTTATTCATAATATTGATCCGATTCGATATCATCGAGATGTAATTTATACCATTGAATTTACCGACGAAAGATTTATCATCTCTATGGGATTAAATCCCGAGTTATTGCGAATTAAAGAGAAATCTAACGATGAGATTATGGAAGTAAATATTCTCGCATTTATTGCTACTGCACTGTTCATTCTAGTTCCTACTGCCTTCTTACTTATAATTTACGTAAAAACAGTAAGTCAAAGTGATTAATTTGACTTAAACTTTACTTCTTAGTTCTTATCAATGCAATGAAAATCAAAAAAGATTTCAATTTTGCGTCTTACTCTTAAATGAAATCATCGGACTAGAATCAGCAGTATTCTATGAAATCTGATAGTATGGTAGAAAGAAATAGATTTTATTTCTTTCTACCCCATACTATCTATTATTGTAGTGTATAAAGTTTTACTCTATAAAGATAGAGGTTTAATATGAATCGATTTACAATATCTATCTTCATATATTCATATATATAGTCAATCGCATATATGTAATGCACATAGCGTCCAATTTTTTTTGTTTTATCTATTTGATTTGTATTGGTTCCAATCAATCTAAAATAATCAAAAGGCAACTTTTTTTGGTCCGATTCGAATTTCTAGATTTCTGATTTTTTTCAAGACCAATCCCGATATCATATTAAAAAAAGATCAAATAATCTTTTTAGCATTCCGAAGAAGTAATTGATTAAATTAAATAGTTAACAGATGATCTAGGGGTTCTATGGGAAACTTTTTCCTATTTCAAAAATATTAGTAAAACCCAACCAATTTTTAACGTTTGAACCATGATATGAAATAAAAACATAAATCCAATTTCGAAACTCAAATCAATCAAAAACCAAATAATAAAACAAGCGATAAGCACGTAATATGTGACTCGCCTAAGGCAACGGCAATATCTTATTATGTGTAGTATTTCCTTAGACAACTACTATGTCTATTTTGTTTCCTATAGAAAGTGTGTATCTGCGCTTAATAACTACTAAAAAACGGATTTCTTTTCTCTTTGAAAAAAAAAAAAAGTGAAAAAAGGGGGGATAAAAAAATAAATAAAAAAACGGGTTCCGCGGTTCCTCATTGTCCATATATCACTTTGGTAAGAGCCAGTTCATCGAAATCTTAGAAAGAATAAAGAATTTGGTTGGAATAAGTTTTCGATTATTTGTACTACCTTGACTTTCAAAATACAAACATGGGAAAAAGTCAAATATTTGTTTAATTGAAAGAGTATTTTCTATTTCTATATTATCCATAGAATACATTATTCCATTTGAATACACTATAATTCCGAAATGCGGATATTTTTTAATTATTGAATTATTGAATTAATTATATAGAAAAAGAAAATTTTAGAACCCATCTATAAAACAATGGATACAGTTTTCTTTTAGTTTTTTCCCTCAACTCACTTAGTAGTATTTTTAGAGTCCACCTCTTCCCCATACTACGAGGGAAAGGGAAAATGTAAAGACTACCATTAAAGCAGCCCAAGCGAGACTTACTATATCCATGTAAATTATGTCTCCTATTTCTATCAATATGAAGGAATTATTTCATTTTTTTATTGTTCACTAAAAATAAATAATAGTGGAATCACTGGCACAGAGTCAAAAAGGGATTCTGGCCTAACATCATTGACGAAAGAATCCAATAAATCCAATTATAACATCTAACAAGTTCTTATATGATTTCTAGTATAATAAGAAAACATTAAGTACAAACAAAATATCTGGAGACACCCTCGGGGGTATTAAGGGAATGAATGTTAGTTACTAACAGGTAGGAATAATAAGACTTATGTTTTATTTTGATTTTGTTGTCCTCGATTTCATTAAGTAAAAAAGATATATATATAGAATCAAGATAGATCACTTCGCATACTCTTATTTCCATTTAATCTAATCCTTACCGTCTCCCGATTGTCTCTGTAAAACAATCGGAAGACAGACGAATAAATTCTTTCACTAGAGGTTGCCAAAAAGAATTCTTTTTCTTTTTTTCTTTTTAATTCAATTTAAATTAAAAAAAGAATATTATTAAAAGATTTTAAAGAATATTAATTTTTAAATATTTAAAATCTTCTAATAATATCTAATATTCTAATAATATCTAATATATTAATAAAAATTTCTATTTCATTTTTCACTTTATTAGAATATTTAATTAGAATATTCTTTTTTTTTTTTGAATAAAATGGAATATGAATATAATATTATTTATTGAATATATAATATTAATATTATTTATTTAATATTTAATATATTTATATTTTATATATTTCTATTAATTTATATTAATATAGAATATATATTTTAATATAGAATATCTATTTCTATTAATTTATATATTTATATAATTTATATATTAGTATTAGAGTATTAGAATTTCTCATTTTTTTATTTTAATTTAATAAATAATAAATAGAATATATTCATATTTATATTATAAATCGATTTTGATATTCTATTTATAAATAGAATTCTAAATAGAAAAAGAAATAATAATAAAAAAAAGAAAGCCAATTAGCTATTCAATCTAACTAATATTGAATAAATGCCGGAGTGCTCATATACTTTCAGGAGTCTGTATACAAAGTTTTTTTTGACCCTTTCCCAACTAAAAATGGAATTCGATTCCCTGTCCGATCTATATCTATCCCTATCCAATCTAATTCAAGACCCAGTCAGTAGACAGACACTACATTAGTAGTGGAAGGACTATCATATCAAGATTTACCGATTCCTTTTCACTACTAGAATCTTTCTTGAATTCTGGAATCCGAGACGTAAGGATTTATAGAATTTTAAAGAATAAAACCTAAAACCTGCAGATGCTTAGAATTTAGAATCAAGGAAGTCTCAAGAGTCCCCTTCCCCCGCTTGCTTCTGCTGGAAAAAGATTGTCAAGTTTTATATCAACAAAACGGAATAAGCTATTTTGTCGATCAGGCGACACCCGGATTTGAACTGGGGAAAAAGGATTTGCAGTCCCCCGCCTTACCGCTCGGCCATGCCGCCAAAATGATACAAAAAAATAGATGAGAATACCCCCAAAAAACTAAAAAAGGGGGTTCTAAACTTGTTTTTTTTTATTTGTTTGTATCTTCGATTCTGTTTTCCTTAATCCCATTCTTAAAATCTTAAAAGAGACACTTCCCCCCTTCCTTTTTTTTTCTATTGAAAAAAACGAACGTGCATTTTCAGTCAAAAAAGTTAAAATTCAGGACAAATCGGAACCATTAACTATTCATGAACGATTCTTCAATTAAAATTCAAAAAATTGGTTTTTTCCTAATGAGATAAGAAAATCCAAATTGAGACATAACTAATCAGTATTTCTTTTTTCAAGAAAAAAATCCTATTTCAATTATAACAGCAATTATCAGTATATGTAAACCCTAGAACATAAATTGTTACAC